CTGCTGTGCAAAAATGGGATATGCATTTGAAATGGGTGCTCGAGTTATTATATATATCATGAGCGATACGGAAATGGATCGAGTAATCTCTTCCTTTATCCAAGAAAAGGCATTTCTAGTTTGCATGGTCCAATCATTGATCCTGAAAAGTTCTACAATAAAATTAGGTCGGTCACTGGTATAGTTCCCTATCCATGATTCTGCTATTTACTGAAATAATTTTACTGGACTGGAATATAGGAGAAATCCCCTGGATGGGTAGAAAGAAAAAGAAAAGAATAAGTTAATTTTTGAATGTTTAGCTTTTGTACAAAATAACAAACTTTATAATTGGATCAGTGGATCATTTTTTCAGTCATTCATTGAATGATAAATTACTACAAGTGACGGAGATACACGATTTAAATAACGGAAAATCCAATATTTTAAAATTGTATCTAGAATGACTGGAAAAGTGGAAACAAGACCAGATATAATTTGATCATTATGAGCAAATCCAAAATCTTTATAGACAGAACCAATCATTAGTTCCCAACCATGGGTCGAATGGAATCCTATACATAAATCAGTTAATAAAAGAATAGAAAAAGCTTTTATTGTGTCGCTTAAGTTATATAGGAATTCTTGAACCCAAGAGTTAAGAATAATAAGTTCTTGATTACCTAGAATAGAATAACCACTTAAAATAACGAAACAGATTATATTTGTCGAGAAGTGCAAAATCGTATGGATACGATCTTCGTTGTGCGTCTTGATCAATTGGATCGTTTCTTTGTAGATTCCGATACGAAGGTTTTGTAGACGTGTTTCCGGGTATTCCTTTATCATTTCATCCAAGAGTAAGAGTTCCTCTAATTCTATGAATTTTTTTAGAATACTCTTTTCTTGAATATCATTCAAGAAAATTTCGGATTGCCTAGTATTCGACCAATTAGTAACCCAAGATTCCATATTTTTCTTAAATGAGAAAGAAATCCACCAGGGCAAAAAGACTATAGATGTAAGATATAGAAGGGGAATGAATGCTTTCCTTTTTTCCATTTTTCGTCTTTAATGAACTCAGCTTCACCTCATTCGTCAACTCTATATGATAAGAATATTTCTCTCAAGCATAAGTTCTATTACAAGTCATAGAGCCTATAAATCTATTCTCTCTCTTTTTTTATTTGCAATTCGGGAGTTAGTTCTTGAATTTCGAAAGAATACCCAAATAGAATAAGAAAGAGAAAGAGTTCCAATTCGAATGAAGAAAAAAAATATTGTTTCCAAAGATATCAATTGCTAAAATTCGAAGCAATTGCCCCCTTCGATGAATGCATGAAAGAGCACTTCAAGTAATGAATATTAGTCGGATTTCGAAACGAAAGAACGCCCTTTCTATCAAACTATCAAAATCAAAAATATCAAATATCTCGAAAAAAAAATTCTTGAATTTTTCAGTTAATCTTTTTTTTTTTTCAAAATACTTCAATCGGTACACGCAAGAAATAGGCCAATTCCGCCGCTTTTTGTTCAATTTCTCGTGGAGTCAAATTCTCGTCAGTACGAGTCAAGGGAATGACCCCCTGTCCTCTGATTTCCATATAAAGGACACGACGAGTATAAATACCCTCTTTAACTTCTATTCTGATGGACTGAATGTCTTTCATAAGGAATCGGAGAAAGATACGACGATTTTTTCCAGGAAATCCCCAACGAAAAATACACACTATTCCCTCTTTTCTATCGAATCGATCATAACCACTACCTACATTCCACAAAATTGTACACCACAAATAGGAGCTAATAAAGAGACCAGCGATTCCATAGAAAGACATCACGATCCCTTGTGGAAAAAAAAGAATTTGCTGAGACGGAAATAAAGATAGCAAATTCCTACCAAGATAACTCGAAGTTCCAACCAATAAGAACCCTAATGAACCTAAAAAAAGGATAAAGGCCCAGCAGAAATTACTTGTTTTTCGAGACCCCGTTATAAGTTCTATCCATATACGTTCTGATCGCCAACCCATATTAGATCCAGTTGTATTTTATTGGAATTGGGAAAATAACCCAACCAAATGAATTTGACTTTACTTTTCCTTGTTTCCGAAGTAACTCTCATCAACTAGCACTATTCTGATGTAAACCTTAATTCATCGAATTGCTTTTCTAAATCTAAAAAAAAAAATAGATGAGATTTGTCCCTATTACCCGTATCTAAAAAATCTTGTTTTTTTGAACATGAAGAAATAAAGAAGCCATTGCAATTGCCGGAAATACTAGGCCCACTAAAGGCACAAAAATGGAGGGTAAGTTGCTGAGAATTGTCATAGAATGGGTACCTCGATTTAATATTTGTACCTATTATTTTTTATTTATTTTTTTATTGTTTTGTTCTATTAATATTTAAGATTTTTACCTATTATTGTTATATTGTTATAAAGATATTTTATAATCACTAGAATTCATATATACTTATACTAAGTATATTTTCGTAGAGAATTCTATATAGAATTCTACTAAGTATATCTAAGTGAGTATATATAAAATAATGAGTATATAATATAATAATTAAGTAGTATTTAGAATTAGAATATATATATAGATATATATAGAATCTAATTCTAATATAATAATAGAATATTGAAAATATATATAAATATATATAATAAAAAGATATATATAATAAAAAAGAATATAAATAGAAAATCTAAATAGAATAATAAATAAAATAAATAAATAGAATACAATTTTGTCTATTTTATATATTCTAATATATTCTAAATAATTAATAATAATTAATATTATTAATATTCAATATTCTATTAATATATATTCCAAATTATATTAATATAAGTTTTATATATATTAAAATTATAAAATATTATAATATAATAAATAATAGAAAAATCGAAAGAAAAAATTGGAAAGCTCTACTTGATTTAATTTTGAGTCAAAGGAAAGAAAGCATGGAGGTGAAATAACTCACTAAGAACGCCCTTTAAAGGATTACGCGGTACGATTGAATCAAATAAGCCCTTATGGAATAAATATTCAGCCCCTTGTGAACCTTCCGGTACTGCCTTATTCAATGTTTGCTCAATTACTCTTTTACCCGCAAATGCAATGTAAGCATGGGGTTCGGCAATAATGATATCCCCCAACATACCAAAACTAGCTGTCACCCCACCAGTAGTAGGAGATGTAAGGATCGAGACATAGAATAACTTTTTATTTGCTTGATAATCATATAAAGCGGAAGATATTTTAGCCATTTGCATCAAGCTCAAACTTCCTTCTTGCATACGTGCTCCTCCAGAAGCACATACTAGAATAAGAGGTAAAAATTGATTGGTAGCATATTCGATCAAACGGGTGATTTTCTCACCTACTACGGATCCCATACTACCCCCCATAAACTGAAAATCCATAACCCCAATTGCTACGGGAATACCATTTAGTTGACCTGTGCCTGTTTGAACAGCCTCAGTTAATCCTGTCTTTCTTTGATAAGAATAAATACGATTTTGATAAGGTTCCTCTTCCGAATGAAATTCAATGGGATCCACAGAGACCATGTCTTCATCCATCGGATTCCAAGTACCTGGATCAATCGAAAGTTCGATTCTATCTGAACTGCTCATTTTCAAATGATATCCACAGTGTTCACAAATATTCATTTTTGATTTTAAAAATTTCTTATAATTTAATCCATAACAATTTTCGCATTGAATCCACAAATGGCTGTATTTTTTAGTTTCATCTAGATCATTAGAACTTTCTCTTCTAGTTAAATCACTATCACTCGTATCATTCGTGCGAGTTATTATACTGGAACTCTTGCTTTGACTACTATTACCACAAATGTAACTATAAAAGTAACTGTCATTGTATTTGTCACTATCACCTAAAATGTAACTATCAATACAGATTTGAGAACGAAGATAACTGTCAATGCAATTTTTAATGTGATTATTCCAACTATATTTAGTATCATACATGTAATGATCGTAGGCGGGATCGTCACTCTTAGATACATTATTCAGATAGCTGGAATTCTTATAACTATAAAAAAAACTTTCTAGTTCACTTAGAAAAGAATGATCATTATCAATCTCAAAAATTTGATTTTCAATATCAAAATATATGGAATAACTGTCTCTATTACTATCCTTAACTAAAAAAGTGTCATCAGATATGAAATTCCGAATGTTCCCAACGCCGACTAAATAATCAACATTACTGTAACTAGAATTGTCACTATCACTCCAACTCTGAATGTTTTTATCCATATCAGTTAGAATCGGGTCTTCACTTACACTGGTATTTTCAATAGGACCAAAACTATCCATTGATTTACTTAGCCCACACCCGTATTCTAACTCCCTGTTAAACAACATCGAATTGAACCACCCTTTTTCCATAGAGCTTTCTTGCCTCTATTTACATGAAAATACAATAGATGAATAGTCATTCGATGAAAAATCTTTTGAATATCTCATTTCCTATCACAATAAGCATATAAATCCAATCACTAGGATTATTAACTAATAATAATAACGAGTGAGTGGGTATTAAAAAAAAAACGATTTTTTTTCGTTAGAACCCAGAGTATCGTTTCACTATATATGTCACTATATGCGCTGGAACTCTTTTTTAATTCTATTATTATAGAATTGAAATAGAATTGAAAAAATATTAATAAAATTATATAAATTCTGATTCATTCAAAAAAAAGAAAATAAATAAAGAATTGATTTAGTAGTTTACCCCCTGTTGTGTCAAATTCACATCGAAAAACAAAATAGTTGTTCTCTCCTATGAATCTGAAGAACTTTTTTCATAAAATCTCGTCTATCGTCTACGTAATACTAAGAAGTTTCTATTCCAACACGAAACGAAAAGAAAGGGCAATATACAGGATGGGTAACAAAAGTTGTGATATTTAGCTCGATCCATGATCCGAAACTACGGGATAGAAAAGAAGACACCAATCCTCAAGATCCATAGTATTAATT